TAAAAATTTTGCAATCCAATAGCAGGTTGCAAAAAATCAAACTAATAAAGATAAAATTAATAAAAAAATAGAGATGTAAAAAGAATACAAGAAAAGATAAGATGAAATGCGCCCGCCACCGATAAATTTGATACCTTCTCCCAAAATGAAAGTCATAAGACCAACTCCATTGGTAATTCCATCAACTACTTGTCTATCAAAAAAAGAGGTTAATTCAGACATTCTTCTTATACCCCCTAGAAAGTATGTTGCATAAAAAACGTCTATATAACCACGATTATTTGACCAATCATATATCCCATTTATTAGCTTGTCATAAACTAGTATCTTAATATTTTTTTTTACAAGTAAATTAAGCAAATTAAAATTTGTCAACGATGAATAAAGAGGCTTATAGAAAAAAAATGCTACAATTATTCCAAGATAGGCTATACTGACTGAAAAGACTCCATCTTTTAAAAATTCAGGCCAATCTATTAAATTCTTTGAATTTTGATGAAAAAGGTTTATAGAGGGTCTTAACCATTTGGATAATATATCCAATCCGTTAAAAGCAAATCCGAGGAATCCAACAAACAAAGTAAATAGAACTAATAGAAGGATAGGAAATAAGATATTATTATCTGATTCATAAGGATAGGAAAAAATATTCTTATTGCGAAAATCACAAAAAGTAATAAAAGTTTGGTTTATCTTTCTTGTATTCTTATTAATTTGATATAGCTTTTTTGTAAAAAAACAAGCACCTTCAGTATTCTTCATTGTTAATAAAGTTAACAAAGGCAAGTCTGTCTTATGGACTTTGACACGTTCTTTCCCCCATAAAAATACTGAATAACTCGAAGTCTTTTTTTGGCCGCTGTAATTTTGCGAATCGACGTTTAAATGTCCTTCAAAAGTAAGTAAATAAATCCGAAACATATAAAATCCCGTTAATCCGGCCGTAGACCAAGCTATTATTGCAAAAATCGGTGAATATAACCAGCTATCATTAAGAATTTCATCTTTTGACCAAAAACAACCAAGAGGCGGAATACCACAAAGAGAAAGTGTACCTAATAAAAAAGACGTTTTAGTAATTGGGACATGTTTTCTTAAACCGCCCATTAAACTCAGATTTTGATTTTTCTTTGGAGAATATCCAACAAGTGTTTGCATTGAATGGATAACGGAGCCGGAGCCTAAAAACAATAATGCTTTAGAATAAGCATGAGTAATCAAATGAAATAAAGCACTTCGATAAGACCCCATACCGAGAGCTAACATCATATACCCCAATTGAGACATTGTGGAATAGGCTAAACCCCTCTTAATATCTTTTTGAGCAAGAGCTAAGGTAGCTCCAAGAAATACAGTTATTATCCCTATCAAAGAGATTAAATTCATTATGTGAGGGATGAAGCTGAAAAGAGGTAGAAGTCGAGCTACAAGGAAAATTCCCGCTACTACCATAGTAGCCGCATGCATAAGAGCGGAAATAGGAGTTGGCCCTTCCATGGCATCCGGTAACCATACATGAAGGGGAAATTGTGCGGATTTAGCAACTGCACCAGAAAATAATAAAACAGCGCACAAAGTAACAAAAAAAAGATTGCCCTCATTATTAGAAACAAAGTTATTGAATATCTGGAATAAATCACGAAATTCAAAACTGCCTGTTAGCCAATAAAAACCTAAAATTCCCAATAATAAAGCAAAATCACCCACACGATTTGTTACAAACGCTTTTTGACAAGCATTTGCTGCAAGAGGTCGTGTGAACCAAAATCCTATTAATAGATATGAACAGATTCCAACTAATTCCCAAAAAATATAAATTTGTATTAAATTCGAACTAAGAACTAATCCCAACATGGAAGTGCTGAAAAAACTCAAATAAGCAAAAAATCTCAAATATCCGCGATCGTGAAACATGTAATTATCACTATAAATAAGAACCATAATTCCAACAGTCGTGATTAATATTGACATAATAGAAGTAAGTGGATCCATTATGTATCCGAATTCTAAAAAAAAATCATGATTTATGATCCAAGACCAAACATATTGATAGGTAAAACTGCTATTTATTTGCTGAAGAGACAGATTGATTGAAAAAACCATGACCAGACTTAATAATAAGACGCTCTGAAAAACCCAAATACGACGAATACTTTTTGTTGCGGCTGGAAAAAGAAGAAGCCCTACCCCTAGTAATATAGGAATGGGAAGTGAAAGGAAAGGTAGTATACATGCATATTCATATGTCTGTGCCATATAAAATAGAAAGTTTTTGAGTCATTGGATCCTCCCCCTTTCAAAATAAAAAGGGTCAATAAAAAAAAAGAAAAATATGCCCCAATTTCAAAAAAATTCCCTTTTGATATTCTTACTTATTTTGCGTTTTTAGCAAAGTTATTCTATTTTTTCTTTTTATGAAGGACAATAGTTGAAAAACTAAAAAATCCTTCTTACGTTTCCATATCAAAGAGCCGAATCTAGGCGTAAGAATTTAGTCGTATTTTTTCTTTTCGTAAAAGATAAGATCAATTCAGATTTTGTCTTTCTTTTTTTTGTTTGCATTATTTATCTATATGATCTATAATGATATAGACTAATCATTGGTGTTTTAATGAAAAGTGAGAGTGAGAAGGAGTTTGCATTATTTATCTATATGATCTATAATGATATAGACTAATCATTGGTGTTTTAAGGAGTTTGCATTATTTATCTATGATCTATATATGATCTATAATGATGTTGACTAATCATTGGTTTTTGAATGAAAAGTGAGAGTGAGAAGGAGTTTGCATTTTTTATCTATATGATCTATAATGATATAAACTAATCATTGGTTTTTGAATGAAAAGTGAGATTGAGTTTGCATTTTTTCTCTATATGATATATAATGATATAAACTAATCATTGGTATTTGAATGAAAAGTGAGATTGAGTTTGCATTTTTTCTCTATATGATCTATAATGATATAAACTAATCATTGGTATTTGAATGAAAAGTGAGATTGAGTTTGCATTTTTTCTCTATATGATCTATAATGATGTAAACTAATCATCGGTGTTTGAATGAAAAGTGAGAGTGAGAAGGTGTTTGCATTTTTGATCATTATGATCTTTAATGATACGAACTAATCATTGGTGTTTGAATGATTAGTGAGAGTGATACGGTAAAAAATTTTTTTAAGAAATGAAATACTCAAGGGTTCGACTTGCAGAGAAATTTGACTTTTTTGTTTTCATTCACATGGATTATGTATTTTCTTTCTTTTTTTTGAAGCCCCGGAGATAAATATGCCTGAAAGAATTAATTTCAAGTTTGTACTAACATTACTTTTGTTTCTCGGCTCTACTTTTTTGTTTGAAAAAATCGAAAATTTGATAAGTTCTTTATTGAGAAACATTTTCTTATTAACTTTTGTTTCTCTGCTCTACTTTTTAGTTTGGGAAAAGCGAAACTTAGAAAAGTTCTTTTTGCGAAACATTTTCTTATTAACTTTTGTTTCTCTGCTCTACTTTTTAGTTTGGAAAAATCGAAAGTTAAAGGTCTTTTTGAGAAACATTTTCTTCTTCTTCTTTTCTTTTTGTATTTGGTATAAGGAATTGAACTCATCAAGAATGCTTGCAAAAATTTTTGCATCGCCGTATTTCATTTGGTGTCTGCTACTGTGTATCATTTGTCTATCATTCACTCTTTCTTTTGTTTGATTATGACCCCCGGAGGGAAAATGGAAACGAACCTCCATTTTTAAGAATTGGCTAACGAATAGAAAAAAATAATATTCCGTATATAATAGAAAATTTCCGTATATAATATAAAATATAAACCATTTTATAGAATGATAGACTCCTGTTTTTAGTTTTCAAAAATCGAAACTTAGGTAAGTGCTTTTTTATAAACATATGTCAAAAGAAGACTATCATTTAACTACTTCATGCCTAGGATAACTCCTGGTTGGTTCGCGTTGCTAGTAAGGTTAACCTATTTTGGTTGCACAAAGCTAAACTTTAGTCAGGACGTTTTGAGAAAAATTTTGTTCTCATGCCGTTCTCTTTCTTTCTTTTATACTTTCTTTTATCATCTCATGTTTATTCGAAGGAATTGAATTCAATGGGATATTTCATTCCCTTTTTTCGACCAATAACGCGATGCAAAAACTTTTGCATCGCCGAATTTCATTTGGTGTATGCTACTGTGTATCATTTGTGTATCATTCACTCTTTCTTTTATTTGATTATGACCCCCGGAGGGAAAATGGAAACGAACCTCCATTTTTAAGAATTGGCTGACGAATAGAAAAAAATAATATTCCGTATATAATAGAAAATTTACGTATATAATATAAAATATAAACCATTTTATAGAATGATAGACTCCTGTTTTTAGTTTTCAAAAATCGAAACTTAGGTAAGTGCTTTTTTATAAACATATGTCAAAAGAAGACTATCATTTAACTACTTCATGCCTAGGATAACTCCTGGTTGGTTCGCGTTGCTAGTAAGGTTAACCTATTTTGGTTGCACAAAGCTAAACTTTAGTCAGGACGTTTTGAGAAAAATTTTGTTCTCATGCCGTTCTCTTTCTTTCTTTTATACTTTCTTTTATCATCTCATGTTTATTCGAAGGAATTGAATTCAATGGGATATTTCATTCCCTTTTTTCGACCAATAACGCGATGCAAAAACTTTTGCATCGCCGAATTTCATTTGGTGTATGCTACTGTGTATCATTTGTGTATCATTCACTCTTTCTTTTATTTGATTATGACCCCCGGAGGGAAAATGGAGAATTGACGTCAGCTGATATACCGAGAGCCTATGAACAAACTTTTTTTTTGTTGTTTTCATTTTTTATCATTATTATCTATAATGATGTTGACTAATCATGGGTGTTTGAATGATTAGTGAGAGTGAGACGGTAAACAATTTTTTTAAGAAATGAAAGAGTCAGGGTTCGACTTGCAGAGAAATTTGACTTTTTTGTTTTAATTCAAATGGATTATCTATTTTCTTTCTTTTTTTTAAAATCGATGAGAATCGAAGGAGAACTATTATGTCAAAAATAGAAAAATCATTCGAAGATTTTGATTCGGAGGATTACCAGACCTATCAAAACCGTTTGTTACTAGAGGCGTTGAAAGTGATATTACTTGAAAATGGAGAATTGACATCAGCTGATATACCGAGAGCCTATGCTCAAATTGAGCAAGATATTGAGTTGCTCGCGAAAAATGTTGTATTTACTTGAACTCGGGAGACCCTAGTGTTGATCCTTCGAAATGCTGCCTCGGACAGTTTAAAGATGGCAAAGATCTTCAGCGAGAGGCTGTCGAGCTGGTCCACAGGATGGGGCCATCCTTCATATTGCTGGTCTACAATCAACCGTACGATAAGCGTCTTAAAATTAGCGATCACTTGAGAATCATTTTTTACTTGAGATCTCAAGTGGAAAGTGCGTCTGGCGATATATCTACCTTCCCCAGATTGTTCCAGGTTTTAAGCGAAGAAGTGAATGGAATCGATGAGGGAATGTTTGGCGAATATTATAAATTGAAGCCACGTTTTGAGTCTTTACTTAGGGAACTGGGCCCGAGAATCGTCTTGAAAATCAAAAAATATTATAATCATTCGCGGTTGGGCCATGATGAATGTAAGTTTTGCAACAGCCGTTGGATGCAAGAACAAAATGAGTCGGACACAAGAAATTTGAGCAAATTACCCTGCTTAAAAACTCCGCAAGAGCTCGAAAAGTTTTTGGCCTTGAGTTTTCGTAGAAAGTTTTATGCTGAGTTGCTGAAGTTGATAAACGAGAATTTTAGGATAGACGAATTTTCTGATGATGGTTTTGAAAAATGAATTTCATTGATTGATTTAGAAGACCGTCAGCTGGAGAGTCTCTCTCAAGACTTTAAGAAATTAATACTTTCAAATTTAGAATCAAAAAGAAAGTTTTCCCGGGACTCACTCGATTCCCGGGATAATTCTATCTATTTCTTTTGTATAGATTTGTATAGATATATTATCTTGCATCTAAATAATGAATAGTAATTAACCATTCGTTTTGAATAATAGATGTCTTTGACATCGAACTATAACAATAAAAAACCCCTTCATTTTGAAATGGCAGTTCCAAAAAAACGTACTTCTATCGCAAAAAAGCGTATTCGTAAAAATATTTGGAAAGGGAAGGGATATACGTCCGCGTTAAAAATTGTGACCGGCTGGAAATTTATGTATAACCAAACCGTTAATTCGCATTGGCTGAGAACGCATCCGAGGCCAAAAGGCTTCGGGTTCCTATCTAGACAAAGTAAGAAACCATTGTAGTCTATTTTTTTTTTTTTATGTGGTTGGTGGGGAGGCTGATTTTCCCCATCACCCTACTTTCATATAATGAAAATATTCATTAATAATCAAAAAATTTTTTCTCTATCTATCTCAAGAATATTGATAGAGGATGAGAGAGACTCTTTTTTGTTCAAATTCACTATAGAAACAGCGAAAGTAATTGTTTTTATTTTGAATAACATTCTAACTTCTTACTTCTCTGAATTACTATATAGTTGATATATCTTCTGGTTTCAGCACAATCCAGAAAAGAAGTCAACTAATGGATTTTATTGTTTCAAATTTATGAAATCTAGTAAATTAGAAACAAGTAAAAAAAAAAAAAAAAAACATTTTATTTTAAATTCTAGTTCTGACTAAACTAAAAATATGAACCTTTGGACCTTTCAACTAATTGATATTTCTCAATTTGAATCTTTATTCCAAAAATTTTGCTGGAGTTAAATCTTTCAATCTCGACAATTGAATAGCAATAAGCTATAATGGATGTGAGCAAGCCGCTATGGTGAAATCGGTAGACACGCTGCTCTTAGGAAGCAGTGCTATAGCATCTCGGTTCGAATCCGAGTAGCGGCATGTTGTTTTCTAAAATCGATAAAATAGATATTATAATGAATAATAAATTCAATTCCCCATTTGAATTAATTACTTTAAAGTAAGGGATTACTCTTTTTTTTTATGATATTTTCAACCTTAGAGCATATATTAATTCATATGTCGTTTTCGATTGTTTCAATTGTAATTACAATTCGATTGATAAACCTAGTGGTTACGACAATCCTAAAACCATACGATTTATCCGAAAAGGGCATCATAACTACGTTTTTATGTCTAACAGGATTCTTAGTCACTCGTTGGATTTATTCAGGCCATTTTCCACTAAGTGATTTATATGAATCAGTAATCTTTCTTTCATGGAGTTTTTCCTTTATTCATATAGTCGCGTATTTCAAAAAAAATAAAAATCTAAGCAGACTAACCGCCTCAAGTACTATTTTTATCCAAGGCTTTGCTACTTCAGGTCTTTTAACTGAAATAAAGAAATCTGGAATATTAGTACCCGCCCTACAATCTGAGTGGTTAATAATGCACGTAAGTATGATGATACTGAGTTATGCGGCTCTTCTCTGTGGATCATTATTATCAACTGCACTTCTAGCCATTACATGGCGAAAGAAATGTAATGAGTTATTACGATTAATTGAATCACTTTCATTTGACAAAATTCAATCCAGGAATCAACAAATTCAGATGGTCGCAAAGACTTCTTTTTCTTCTGTTAAAAATTATTACAAGATCCAATTGGTTCAACAATTGGATTATTGGAGTGATCGTGTAATTAGTCTAGGGTTTATCTTTTTAACCATGGGTATTCTTTCGGGAGCAGTATGGGCTAATGAAGCATGGGGCTCCTATTGGAATTGGGACCCAAAAGAGACTTGGGCTTTTATTACTTGGATCATCTTCGCTATTTATTTACATACTAGAACAAATAAAAATTTATGGGGTGCAAATTCCGCAATTGTGGCAGTTATAGGCTTTATGATAATTTGGATATGCTATTTTGGAGTGAATCTATTAGGCATAGGACTACATAGTTATGGTTCATTTTAAGGGAATGTCTAGTTAAATGAAAGAAATTTTTTTACGAATACCTACAAAGTATAGTATAGTATAGAATTCTATACAATACTTTGTATGAACGTACCAGAACCACGCACATACAGGAGTGTGTTAATTCGCGCGGTTCTCCCAAGCGTATATCCCGTGAAAATCAAATTCAAATGAAAGTTCATTTTTTGAACTTATTAAAGAATTAAAAAACGTAAAAGAGTCCTGAGAAGAAAACAAGGCCTATTTAAGTGCTATACATCGATTGATAACATTTAAAGATTAGATAAATTTTTATTTAAGAAAACTCTCTATAAAAATATTAGATAAAATAACCTCAACCTTCTCAACTGATAGTGAAAGAACAAAATCTGGATACAGCCCAATGCCTATTACAGGAAGAAAGATAGAGCTTGACACAAATAACTCGCGCGGTCCAAAATCCAAGACATAAGAATTGGGGGCATTCAAGAACTTGTATCCATAGAAGATCTGGCGTAACAGAGATAATGAATAAATAGGCGTTAATATTATTCCCATTGCGATTACAAAAGTGATTAGTATTTTTGGCAGTAAAAGATATTTTTGACTGGTAATTATGCCCCACAATATTATAAATTCTGCAACAAAACCGCTCATACCTGGCAATGCAAGGGAAGCCATTGAAAAGCTACTGAACATCGTAAATATTTTTGGCATTAGAATAGCTACTCCGCCCATTTCGTTAAGATAAAGAAGATGGATTCTATCAGAACTGGTTCCTGCCAAGAAAAACAGGGCGGCCCCAATAAATCCGTGAGAGATTATTTGTAAAACGGCTCCATTGAGTCCTGCATTGGTTATAGAACCAATTCCTACAAGTATGAAACCCATATGAGATACTGAAGAATAGGCTATTCTTTTTTTTAAATTAGGTTGGCCGGAAGATGTTGAAGCTGCATAGATTATTTGTAGTGTACCTATTATCACCAACCACGGACAAAATAGAGAATGAGCGTGAGGTAATAATTCCATATTAATTCGAATCAATCCATATGCTCCCATTTTTAATAAGATTCCGGCTAAAAGCATACAAGTGCTGTAGTGAGCTTCTCCATGGGTATTTGGTAACCATGTATGTAGAGGTAAAATTGGTGATTTGACAGCAAAAGCAATAAAAAAGCCAATATAAAATAGGATTTCTAAGGAGATAGCATACGGTTGATTAATTAATTTTTCAAAATCCAATGTTGACTCATTCGAACCATATAAACCCAGACCCAGAACTGCCATTAAGAGAAAAACAGAACCTCCGGCCGTGTATAAAATAAATTTTGTTGCCGAGTACATACGTTTCTTTCCTCCCCATATGGATAGAAGTAGATAAATCGGAATTAATTCTAACTCCCACATGATGAAAAAAAGTAAAAGGTCCTGAGAACAAAACGAGCCTATTTGAGCGCTATACATTGATAACATTAAAAAATGAAAGAATCGCGAATCCCGAGTAATTGGCCAGGCTGATAAAGTAGCTAAAGTGGTGATAAATCCCGTTAGTAAAACAGGTCCAATAGAAAGTCCATCTATTCCTAATTTCCAATGAAACTCAAAAAAATTGATCCATTTATAGTCTTCAACTAGTTGTATTAATGGATCATCTGATTGGAAATGATAACAGAATAGATAGGTTGTTACAAGGAGTTCTAAAATACATATACAAATACTATACCACCTAATTACCCTATTTCCTTTTTGGGGAAGAAAAAAAATTAAGGAACCCACAGATAATGGTAAAAAGATAATTATTGTTAACCAAGGAAAAGAATTCGTGGTAAAGACAAGATAGACTTGGACAAGAAAAGCCGTACGTAAAAAACTTTTTTTAAGTACGGCTTTTCTCGGTAAAACAAATCAGATGAATTCAACTATGCTTTTGGGTAACGTATCAATAAGCTAGACCCATGCTGCGAGTTGTTTCATGCCATAAATAAACGCGAATACTCAAAAAGTCCGTCGGACAAGCAGATTCACATCTCTTACAACCAACACAATCCTCTGTTCTTGGAGC